TGGAAATTTCTTTTACCTATTTCTCTAGGTAATCTATTATTAACAACTTCTTCCCAACTTCTTTCACTGTAAAAAAAAAATACTTCTATATTCACGACTTGTCTCAAACAAGAGAAAGAAACAAGTATCCTATTTTTTATAGATATTCACGATATGTTCCCTATGGTAACTGAGTTCATGAATTATGGCCAACAAACAGTACGAGCCGCAAGGTATATTGGTCAAGGTTTCATGATTACCTTATCACACGCGAATCGTTTACCTGTAACTATTCAATACCCCTACGAAAAATTGATCACGTCCGAGCGTTTCCGTGGCCGAATCCACTTTGAATTTGATAAATGCATTGCTTGTGAAGTATGTGTTCGCGTATGTCCTATAGATCTACCCGTTGTTGATTGGAAATTGGAAACTGATATTAGAAAGAAACGATTGCTTAATTACAGTATTGATTTCGGAATATGTATATTTTGTGGTAATTGCGTTGAGTATTGTCCAACAAATTGTTTATCAATGACTGAAGAATATGAACTTTCTACTTATGATCGTCACGAATTGAATTATAATCAAATTGCTTTGGGTCGGTTACCAATGTCAGTAATTGACGATTACACAATTCGAACAATTTTAAATTTGCCTGAAATAAAAACTTAAGAACTCGTTTTGATCTAGTTTAATATTAAGAATTAATTAAGAACTAGTCTAAAAAAGTAGAGTTACCTCTTTTTCCTGACCGGGTCAATAAAGTTATGAAAGATTTTGATTTATTTATCTCTTATTTTATATATAATGGATTTACCTGGACTAATACATGATTTTCTTTTAGTCTTTCTGGGATTGGCTCTTATATTAGGGGGTCTAGGAGTAGTATTACTTCCCAATCCCATTTATTCTGCCTTTTCGTTGGGATTGGTTTTTGTTTGTATATCTTTATTCTATATTCTATCGAACTCACATTTTGTAGCCGCTGCGCAGCTCCTTATTTACGTAGGAGCCATAAATGTTTTAATAATTTTTGCTGTGATGTTCATAAATGGTTCAGAATATTCCAAAGATTTCCATCTTTGGACCGTGGGAGATGGAGTAACTTCTGTGGTCTGTACAAGTATTTTTGTTTCACTAATTACTACTATTTCAGATACGTCGTGGTACGGGATTATTTGGACTGCAAAAGCAAACCAGATTATCGAGCAAGATCTGATAAGTAATAGTCAACAAATTGGGATTCATTTATCAACAGATTTTTTTCTTCCGTTTGAATTTATTTCAATAATTCTTTTAGTTGCGTTAATCGGCGCAATTGCTGTAGCTCGTCAATAATACTCTTTCGAAACGAAATGGAAAAACCTTTTTATGAGCTATCACATGCATTTTCTTTTTCTATTTGACGTTGTATATAAAATAGAAATTCTTTATTAGTTCGATCTATTCCCACTATATTCCTTTATTCTAGATTCTATTCTATTACTCGTTATCGTTACTAGTCAATCCAATCGGTTAAAATGTTGTTCATATTGAAATGAATCGCGATTGATAAGGAGTTGGTTGATGATGCTCGAACATGTACTTGTTTTGAGTGCCTATTTATTTTCTGTCGGTCTATATGGATTGATTACAAGTCGAAATATGGTTAGGGCGCTTATGTGTCTTGAGCTTATATTAAATGCCGTTAATCTCAATTTTGTAACATTTTCTGATTTTTTTGATAGTCGTCAATTAAAAGGAGCCATTTTCTCCATTTTTGTTATAGCTATTGCAGCTGCTGAAGCTGCTATTGGACTCGCTATTGTTTCATCAATTTATCGTAACAGAAAATCAACTCGTATAAATCAATCTAATTTGTTGAATAAGTAATACTTTTTTATAATATAAAATAAATTAGAATTTTCATCAATTAAAATTTAAAAAATTAATTCAAATTAGCATGTCTGCCACGTAAGGTATGATCGTGTTATCACAAATAAAGTAAAGATAATAAATCAAAGTAGTTTGGCACTGTCAATCCAGAAGTAGATTAATAAAAAAACTCGAGGAACTCATCGATTCATCTAGTACTAGTATTTAAATATATAATTCATTTATCAATTTACTAGATTGAAACTTTATCACGTTCAAAAATGGATAGATCCAATGTCGCATTCAGTAAAGATTTATGATACATGTATCGGGTGTACTCAATGTGTCCGAGCCTGTCCCACGGATGTATTAGAAATGATACCCTGGGATGGATGTAAAGCCAAACAAATAGCATCTGCTCCAAGAACGGAGGATTGTGTCGGTTGTAAGAGATGTGAATCCGCCTGCCCAACAGATTTCTTGAGTGTTCGAGTTTATTTATGGCATGAAACAACCCGCAGCATGGGTATAGCTTATTAATACGTTACAGAAACCCGAGTCCCTTTTTTTTTTTTATCGCCAAAACCAGTGCCAAAAAATATTTTATTTTTTGGCACTGGTTTTTTTGGTCCAAGCGTATCTTGTCTTTACCACGAACAAATTT